CATTTTATTTTTATTTTAACGTTATCGTTATAGAAACCAATAGAATATTATCTCTAAGAAAAAAAAAAATAGTTATAGTTTTTGAATATGTTTTATTATTTATACAAACAAGATAGACAAATTCCTAATATATTTGGTCTAGATTAGATGAAATAAACGATTCAATATATTACTTATACTTTCTTAACTCAAATTATATCTGAATTGAATTTAACTGAACAATTTTTAATCCTTTTAGTCGCGAGGAGCTGGATGAGACGAAACTCTCACGTCCGGTTCTGTAGTAGAGATGGAATTCAAAATCAACCATCAACTATAACCCAAAAAGAACCAGATTCCGTAAACAACATAGAGGAAGAATGAAGGGAATATCTTATCGAGGCAATCATATTTGTTTTGGTAAATATGCTCTTCAGGCACTTGAACCCTCTTGGATCACATCTAGACAAATAGAAGCAGGTCGACGAGCAATGACACGAAATGCACGTCGTGGTGGAAAAATATGGGTACGTATATTTCCAGACAAACCAGTTACAGTAAGACCCGCAGAAACACGTATGGGTTCGGGTAAAGGATCTCCTGAATATTGGGTAGCTGTTGTTAAACCGGGTCGAATACTTTATGAAATGGGTGGAGTAACAGAAAATATAGCCAGAAGGGCTATCTCAATAGCAGCGTCAAAAATGCCTATACGAACTCAATTCATTATTTCGGCATAAAAATAAAAAATGCAAAAACAAAAGAAACTTGGGTAAAAAAAAAACAATCGCCGTTGCGGGTTTATTTTTTTGGACAAAACTATTTCGTTTTTTTTTTCTTCGCCCTTTGCTTTCCATTGCAAAGAATAAATAAAAAATAAAAAAAAAAATTATATGATTCAACCTCAGACCCATTTGAATGTAGCGGATAACAGCGGGGCTCGAGAATTGATGTGTATTCGAATACTAGGAGCTAGCAATCGTAGATATGCTAGTATTGGTGACGTTATTGTTGCTGTGATCAAAGACGCAGTTCCAAATATGCCCCTAGAAAGATCAGAAGTGGTCAGGGCTGTAATTGTACGTACTTGTAAAGAACTCAAACGAGACAACGGTATGATAATACGATATGATGACAATGCTGCAGTTGTCATTGATCAAGAAGGAAATCCAAAAGGAACTCGAGTTTTTGGGGCGATTGCCCGGGAATTGAGACAGTTAAATTTTACTAAAATAGTTTCATTAGCTCCCGAGGTATTATAAAATGAGACGCTAATATGAGTATTTGACAGAAATGGATTAATATTTTTTTAGTAGATTGTGTCTGATGCATATACCTTTCCAAATTCATATTCATAAACAAATAAGTAAAAAAAAAACAAGAATGTTGATTATATCAAAATTTATAGGCACCAATAATTTTAATTCATCATGGGTAGAGATACTATTGCTGACATAATAACCTCTATACGAAATGCTGATATGGATAGAAAAAGAATGGTTCGGATAGCATTGACTAATATCAGTGAAAGTATTGTTAAAATACTTTTACGAGAGGGTTTTATCGAAAACGTGAGAAAACATCGAGAAAACAACAAATACTTTTTGGTTTTAACCCTACAACATAGAAGGAATAGGAAAAGGCCTTATAGAAATAGTTTAAATTTAAAAAGGATCAGCGGGCCTGGTCTACGAATCTATTCGAACTCTCAAGGAATTCCTAGAATTTTAGGCGGGATGGGGGTTGTAATTCTGTCTACTTCTCGAGGTGTAATGACAGACCGAGAGGCTCGACTAGAAAGAATAGGCGGAGAAAATTTGTGTTATATATGGTAATTCTTAGAATATGTGAATCGAATATGAAACTTCTTTTTTGTGAAAAAGGAAAGAAAAGGGGCAGGTTGTCTAATATCGTTACTCCTACAGTAGTTGATACGTCAGGGGAGTTTACCTGGAATGAAAGAAGAAAAACGGATTCATGAAGGTTTAATTACTGAACCGCTTCCCAACGGCATGTTGGGGGTTCGTTTAGATAATAAACAATATGATTCTAGATTATGTTTCAGGAAAGATCCGACGTAGTTTTTTACGGATACTCCCAGGAGATAGAGTCAAAACTCAAGTAAGTCGTTATGATTCAACCGAAAGCCCTAAAATTTCTAATTTCTCGACTCCGCAACAAAGATTCCAAAGATTAGGTGGTTTTTCAAAGAAATACGATTCGAAATGACAAATTTTAAGTATTTTCTTCCAAGAAGTAAATTCAGAATTAAGGTCAGGAGTGGCAAATATGAAAATAAGGGCTTCTGTTCATAAAATTTGTGAAAAGTGTCGACTAATCCGTCGCCGGGGACGAATTATAGTAATTTGTTCCAATTCAAAACATAAACAACGACAAGGATAATCAGACTCGTTAAAGACCCAATATACAAAAAAAGGTGGATCTGTTTTGACATGAAATGGATATATCCATATATCTCTGATTCATATTTATGAGATGATAAAATATGGCAAAAGCTATA